ATTTTGAAAATACGTATTAACGACCAATGGGTAAAAATAGCTCTCATGGGTGGTTTCGCTAGAATAGGCAATAATGAGATCACCATTTTAGTAAATGATGCGGAAAAGGATAGTGACATTGATCCACAAGAAGCTCAGCAAACTCTTGAAATAACTGAAGCTAACTTGAGTAAAGCTGAAGGCAAGAGACAAACAATTGAGGCAAATTTAGCTGTTAGACGAGCTCGTACACGGCTCGAGGCTCTCGATGTTATTTCGTAGCTCCTTTGTCTGCCCAAATAATCCAAAGAAGTTCCGTTTATCCGACGGATTTGGATTCCGCCCATTAACTCCCCTAAAATGGAATGGTAATCTGGTCGAACCAAAAAAGAACTAGAATCCGAGGAGTGGGGGGAATAAATAAAAAATAGGGTAGGTATCAAAACTTATTAGATACCAGTGCCTCCGGTATCTAATAAGTTCTACCTACTATTGGATTTGAACCAATGACTCTCGCCGTATGAAAGCAATACTCTAACCACTGGGTTAAGTAGGTCATTTATCATCACAAAGAAAAACAAGAGGGCCCAATCATATCGATGAATTTATTATAGTATAGCCGGAATCTCATTTCTACGCAATAACAATCCTTGACAGGGCAGGAAACAGATCCGAAGCTATCATGTGAGATATTCATCTTGACAAGAAATTCTTTACAGGCTAAATATAGGTAGCACAAGGGCTATAGCTCAGTTAGGTGGAGCACCGCGTTGACACGCGCGCCAATGTTTTTAAGGGGAGTCCACTATGCAATCAACAGAATTGATCTTATAGGAAAATCTGCGTTTTCCTCTATGTATTCGAGGAAACAAGAGAACAATAGCCTGACTTTTGGTTGGGTCCCACTTGAATGCCACTTTAGGCTACAAATGGAACCCAACGTTGATTTACTCTAATAAGGTAAATACCCAGCTCGGCATAATGAATCAGAGCACGTCGATCCATCTCATTATCTTTCTGTCAAGACAAAGTAGCGCAAACTTTCTGATATTTATATCAGTTGATGAACGAGCGCCATGCAAAAAAAAATGCACGTTGAGTCTTTGAAAAAGTTCCAATCATTTCCATACTAGAAAGTTCGATATGCTTTACTGAGAAAGTTTTCATTTTTTTTTGTCGTGAAATTCATCCGAAGTTCGTGAGTTAGCCCTTTTTGAAATACACAGACGGGCAATGGCAACTCTTACCCGGTGTAAGTCCGTTATCGCAGTGGAAATCCGTGCGACTTCCACATCCCAACGCACCCCAGATACGGGCCGCGCCTCGCGAAGATCGCGATTTATTGACTTTCGAATTGACAAGTCAAATTGCTTGAGGCAAAGTTCTCTACCTACGTTGAATAGATAGTGTCGGTAATCACTTAGGAGTGGCTCTTTCCTATCTTCCATCGCTAAAGTATCATGGGCAAGATTTCGCGACTCTTCGTCAAGTTTGACCTCGAATAAGTCCAGTGTTATTGGTTGGATTGCATTCCGTGTCTCCCACCCAGAAGAGAGATAAAATTCCATAAGTTTCGGTACAAATACAGTTGCAGAGCCCTTATAACGAGGGCGGGTCGGAACTGGCATCTCAATCTCTTCAGAATACGGAGCATTATAATAACTATTGGTGGATGTCCAGAAACCGTTAAAACTCCCAGCGCCAATAAAAAATTCGGGCCATCGGGTCGAGATCAAGGAAAACACGTCATCATCAATTTGCTGACGACGTGCTTTATACTGAACCCATAGGGATTGAAGGAGTTCTATTTTCCTAGCGAGGGGTTCTTTTGGAGTTTCCACCACCCACTCGTTTTGGGAAAAGTCCATTGAAGCAGATGAGTCAGATGAAGTCCCGAGATCAAGTGAAGTTTCAACCCCAACTTGTTCAGTTGGAGAAACAACCTCTCTTAGATTCGGATTCGTTGCCGTTTCTACTAATTCACGCAGAATAGGATTGTCACTTTCTTGGATGAGAAGGGCACTTAGGCGATCCCATTTATCTGGTGTGTCGACTTCCTCGTTTTGGAAAAAGTCCATCGAGCCAGCTGAGTCAGATGAACCCGCCGGATCAAGTGAAGTTTCAACCCCAACTTGTTCAGTTGGCGAAACAACCTCAACGACGCTTTGCGTTTCCCCTAATTCACCCAGCGAAGGATTCCATATTTTTTGTACTCGAAGTTCATTCCAGTCTAGGAGCCCCTTTCGATCCGCTAGCAAAATGGTGGAATGATTCGTCGCATCCAAGGATCCCCAAACGCCACTCGCAGTATCTATCGTATGAACAGTATCTATCGTATGAACTCTAGGTTTTCTTAAACTAGCATATGTTTCCGTGTCATTTGTGGTTCCACCTTTCCCACGATAGAACAGAAAAATCGCTATTGTTAGCACTATTCCACCGGTAATATTACTTGTATCATAATCTTTTACGAACGTAAAAAACCTCTTGATGAGAGAGTTTTTCATATATCCTCCCAATAATAGTGTCTGTCCCCCAAAAAAGGTATTGGGTGGGGTTTCGAGTAGCCCCACAGACTAAATTAGTGATCTCCCAAGGTTTAGCATCTATTTTTCCTCTCGGCTGCGTGTACCCCCAAAAAAGTATTGGGGGCTTTCGATTAGCCCCACAGACTTATTTTTTAGTTCGTGAAATTCACCCGAAGTTCTTGAGTTAGCCCTTTTTTGAAATATCGTGAACAATTTTCGTTGGTTGAGCTCCTCTTTCGAGGAAATAAAGAATCGAAGGGACATTTGAGTAGGTTTGATTCTTTTGCGGATCGTAAAAACCCACTTTCCCGAGATCTCGTCCTTCTCTTCCCGATCGAACATCAATAGCAACAATTCGATAGATGGCTCATTGAGATAGAAGCACCCCCCCCCCCTAGAAACGTATAAGAGGTTTTCTCCTCGTACGGCTCGAGAAAGAATGATTTGAATTCTATAGTTTATAGTTCCAAATCGAGTTCTAAAATTTTTCGATTCATTACTATACTATGCTTTGATTCGTTTTTTTTTCTTCCGTCCCCAAAAAGCAAAATCAAAAAATCATCTATCCTCCTAACTCAAGTTGTCTAATTCTCCACGAGCTAAAACGTAACCATTTCATTTATTGAGCTGTCTCTAACCCTATTTGTTTGTCTCATATAGAATTCCTTTTGATTCTAATGGTTAAGACAATTAAAAAAAGAAATTTTCTTGTTCCGGGATCTTTTATCTTTGCTTTGAATCATTGGGTTTAGACATTACTTCGGTGATATTTAATCGTTTCAAAATGGCAGCAACGTACCCTTTTGCAAGTTCTTTCTAGCGAAGAATCATACGAACGGTGGATTCCCGATAGACTTATGATTGAAATCAAAATAGTTTTATCAATTCCAACAAAAGTTTCAAGGAAATTTAGTTGAATTCGGATGTTTTCAATTTTTATATTGAAACCTCTACTTACGAAGTTGTTGCCACTTATTGATTGACACTAACCCTAGAATCCCATTCTTGAGAACGGACGAAAGTTCTACTCGAGCTCCATCAGCTATTATTTACAACCCAGCACAAAAAAGGGTTGGTCTAGTGGAACAGGATAAACTATGTCGAGCCAAGAAACACCTCTATCCCGATAAAAGATGGTGGATGGAAGAGTCCACAGAAGATCATGTCCTTCAAGTCGCACGTTGCTTTCTACCGCCTCGCTTTAGTCGAACTTTTACCATAACATCTCTCTGTTGTTTAATTCGTATAAAATTGATTCAATCTGGAATCATGAATAGTCATTGGATAAATAGGTTACTAGCAAGTTATAGTTGAGAATTTTCTATCTATATAAACAGGGAAGCATTTCGATAACACAAGACCCCTTAATTTTGTTCAAAACAAAAAAAGGGAAGCAGAAAATTCTAAAAAAATTAGAATTTACCTGCTCTGGGACGGAAGGATTCGAACCTTCGAATTTCGGGACCAAAACCCGTTGCCTTACCGCTTGGCCACGCCCCATTTAAGCTTTTATGTCATACTAAACAACAATACTATTGTTTTTGGGTATTCGTCAATTTCCGCTCAAATCTCTATGAAATAGATTCGATTATTGTTAGGATTTAACACGTGTACTTGTCGAATCCCACAGAATTTATTGATCATTACATAGAATTCAATTAAGATAATGTATGAAAGTATGATTCCTTCTACTCTTGTTTGAGCAGGGAAGGCTTTTTGATTGGGTGATTCAAAGAAAAATAAAGATTTTTGGTGTACCTTAATTACTTTACTTTCTATCATATCAGTCAATCAAAATACAATTAAATAAAGAAGGAAATTTTTGTTATGCTAAATATCTTTAGTTTTATCTGTATCTGTCTGAATTCTGCCCTTCATTCAATTAGTTTTGTTTTCGCTAAATTGCCCGAGGCTTACGCTTTTTTGAATCCAATCGTGGATGTTATGCCAGTCATACCTGTGCTCTTTTTGCTCTTAGCCCTTGTTTGGCAAGCTGCTGTAAGTTTTCGATAATATTTTTACTACTGTCTTACAAACATTCCTCAATTTTTAAGAGAAAAAAATATTCTACAAATTGATAAGCTAAGCTAAGTCTTACTTTAGGAACCCTCGATTCACACATAGAAATGGACCGCCTATTCCTCATTCTTGCCTTCTACTTCCAGTGCGCAAGGACCCTACTAGTATTAATTAGTATCCCCTACACTTACAATATATCTATATATATAGATATATATAGATGGGGCATGAAAGATAATTTTATCGAAAAATCTTATTATAAATGCATTTCTGAAAATGACTTTCTTTTGTAGAAAGCACTTCAGGTCTTGGTGTCAAACAAACATAGGATATGCGGTCTAAAAATCGATAATCTATTCTCTCTTTTTCCAAAAATGATCTTGGAGATTTCCTAATGCTTACGCTCAAACTCCTTGTTTACACAGTAGTGATATTCTTTGTTTCTCTCTTTATTTTCGGATTCCTCTCTAATGA